CCTGTCCCCAATAATTAATTCTCGCTGACCACGTCCTATAGGAATCATCGAATCAATAGCAATAAGTCCTGTTTGAAGAGGCTCATATACCGAACGTCTAGAAATAATACCCGGGGCGGGAGATTCAATTAACCGGGATTCAGAAGCTGAAATTTCACCTCGACCATCAATAGGTTTAGCCAGGGCATTTATAACACGGCCCAAAAAAGCCTCACTTACCGGTATCTGAGCAATTCTTCCTGTTGCTTTTACAGAACTTCCCTCTTGTATCATCAAACCGTCACCCATTAATACAACACCGACATTATTTGATTCCAAATTCAGAGCAATGCCTATCGTACCTTCTTCAAATTCTACTAATTCCCCTGCCATTACTTCATCAAGACCATAAATACGAGCAATGCCGTCGCCTACTTGGAGTACAGTACCGGTATTTAAAATCTTTACTTCTCTATTATATTGCTCAATACGTTCACGGATAATATTACTAATTTCATCTGCTCGAATAGTTACCATGAGTGTTTCTTAATTCTTTATTTTTGTTTGAAAGAAAAATAATGCCTGCAGTAGAAAGACTAACCCTTTATTTCTTTCATCGTTCCAAACATGCCAATATTAGTACTGATGGTACGTAAATGTAACTCGTCGTTCAAACAACTATTCAGAGTTCCTAGAGCTCCTTGTAAGGCTTGTTGGAAAACCCGTTGTCGAACTTGATTAATAGCTTTTTGTTGTTCAAACTGAATGGTTTCATTTTTGTAATTTTCTAATTGTTCCAAAGTCTTATAAGTTGAATTAATCAAATTCAATTTTTCTCGTTCTATCTCAGAGTAGCCATTCGCTCGAAACTGCTCCGCTTCCATTTCTACTTTCCGCAAGCGGGCCCGGGCTTTTTCCAGCCGTTCCACGGCCCCCTCGCGTAGTTCTTCTGAATTTTGAATAGTCTTCAAGATCCGCTGTTTTCGATTATCTAATAAATCACTTAATGAAAGTAGATTATCTTTCCATTCATTTCAAAACTTCCACAATCCCTTCCCGAACCAAACATGAATCTTTCAATTCATTTGGCTCTCACGCTCAATTACTTATCTTATGTATGGGGGAAGCTCCCTAGCTTTTTTTAATGGAATGAGCCTATCCTCTCTTCTCTATTCATATTCGTGAAAGTATAGAAACTTATCACTAATCCAAGAACATAATATTCGGAGGACTCTTCTGACCAAACAAATAATTGTCAGCAAAGTTGTTTTTTTTTCTTCAAATCCAAAGAATTCTTCTTACTTTATACATAGGTCATCGATTCAGCATTGGATAAAAAAGATAAAAAAAGGGGGGTGAAATATCAATTTTTCCAATTAAAAAAAAATCAAATACAAATAACGGGTTCAAATCATTTTTTTATCGACATGAGTGTTTTATATCGAAAAAAAAAAAATTCCAACTCTTTGAAACCATTTCTGTATTAACATAGTAGTAGAAAGAGTACCACGCTGCATCTGGACTTCAAACGATTTAGCTTTAACCCTGTTAACGGTCCCACATTATTGGTTGATAGAGAATCAAAGTAGATTTACCAATGAATCACGAAATGCTATGGTTCTTAAATATGATTTATTAATTTATTCAGAAGTAATTCGCGGAATCGTGCACCTTTTCGAGTTATAACGAAAAAAAGTGCAGTTGGTTGGATCCAGCCTATTCTTGAAATAAACAACTCGCACACACTCCCTTTCCAAAAAAAATCAATACACCAAAGACTACACTTAGATTTATTGGATTTGTTGCTAAAATATCGGTATTAAACCCGAAACTCCCGGCGAATGGCCAATAACCCAAGGAAAGGAAAGAATCGGTTACATTTTTCATATGATCTCCTCTTTCTTATTCTTATAGATAGACTAATTATCTATATTTTTTTTATTCTATTATTTTTCTAAATCAAATAGAATTAAATAGAGTATTATAAAGTAAAAAAGTAAAAAAATATATTGATTTATAGATGTAAATGGATTTTTTTTTTCAATTGGAAATTTCCAATAAGTGGAAATTTCCAATAAGAATGATACTTATTAGAATTAGGTACCAGGTATTATGTCAGTTGCAAAATAAAATTTCTCGTTTGTTGCAATACTTCCTAAAAAAAGTTCCATTAGACTAAGAGAAGAAAGCGAGTTGATCGGCTAATTGAATTCCTCATCCTCAAATCAGTCCTGTCCAAGGGTTGTTGTCACAACGAATAAGAAATTGTAGGAGTGAAATCTTCATATAATTCGAAAAAGCAAGAGCATCAAATCCAAGGAAATAAAAAAGAAAAACAAAAATATTTTTAGGATTAAACAAAGGGATTCGCAAATAAAAGCGCTAATGCCACAACCAGTCCATAAATTGTTAAAGCTTCCATAAAAGCCAGACTAAGCAATAAAGTACCTCGTATTTTTCCCTCTGCTTCTGGTTGTCTGGCGATCCCTTCTACAGCTTGACCCGCAGCAGTACCTTGCCCAACCCCAGGTCCAATAGAAGCAAGCCCGACAGCCAATCCAGCAGCAATAACGGAAGCGGCAGAAATCAGTGGATTCATGATAAGTTCCTCGCAAAAAAAAATAAAGAAAGAAATAGTTAATGATACAATCAACCAATGAATTATGACTTACTTATTCCATCGCTAAGATTTATCCATTCAAAGTAACTAAAAAACCCGAATTGAAATAATAATATTCTTGAAGCATCAGAACTGCTTCGATATTTTCCTATCACGTAATTTTTGTTAATCCATACGACTTTTGTTCGGCCAGTTCGTTCTTTTTTATTTTTTTTTTTCCGAACTATTCTTTCTTTGGTTTGAATTCTTTGTTCTTTTTCGTGATTTAAATTCATTCAATTCAATAAACAAAAAATAACAGTCGAAACGGAAGGACTTCTATTGGAATCCCTATCTAAATTCACAATAGTAGGGCAAATTAGATATATCTTTAGTTCATATATACCTAGTTAATATCGAATATCACATATACATGTCTTTCCCCCATAACGTAAACCAACTACTCGCATCTTAGATTCAGTCGGATTCTAGAATCATTCTTCGAAACATACGCAAGGCATGTCTTATAACGATTAGATTACATACATCTAGTTCGAACCCCCCCTTTTTTTTCCTCCTCTAACCAACCCTTTTTTTATAAATCTCCTTTTTTGTAAACCCTTATCTTCTTTTTTTAGTTATCATTATCCCACATGGGTACAATCAATCTAACTGAGAAATTCGTTAGGCCTAATCATTGCATAGAAATATCAGGATTGAATTGATCAAAGTTCATGTAATTTATTATTTATTAATTTTTTTGGTCAATCGGTGAATTGAATGAAATCAACTGAAATGAGAATCATTCTCTATACCTTCTTTTTTTTTTAATCGTACGTCGTAAACAGATATCATAAGAAGTCTTACTTAGATTATGACTCCTAATATACTACCTAATAAACTAATATTTAATAAACCCACTAATATACTAAACTAATATTTAATATTGGAATTGAATGAACAAAACCATATAAAGGGAATATTCATTGTAGGGTGGTATAAATCGACCAAACAGGAATTTGAGGAAAAAGATCTAAAAGATCTCTTTCCTTTTTTTTTTTACAATTCCTTAACTTAATATCGTAATATTTTTTTTACTATTACTCTAGATCGTATATACTTTATTTAGACCTTATTTTATTTGTATATTTTTCTTCCCTAAGTCTAAGTGGATTACTTTGAGACACGCAGACATGCCGTCAGGCTAAGCTAAAAACAAAAGACTATGTCGAAAACTAATCAATGATGACCTTCCATGGATTCGCCTATATAAGCCGCAGCTAAGGTTGCAAAAATAAGAGCTTGAATGCCACTTGTAAATAATCCAAGGAACATGACAGGTATAGGAACCACTAAAGGTACTAAAGAAACAAGAACAACAACTACCAATTCATCAGCTAATATATTTCCAAAAAGTCGAAAACTAAGCGATAAGGGTTTTGTGAAATCTTCTAAGATGTTAATGGGCAAAAGGATTGGGGTTGGTTGAATGTATTTACCGAAATAACCTAATCCCTTTTTTGTAAGGCCCGCATAGAAATATGCTACTGACGTGAGTAAAGCTAAAGCAACAGTAGTATTTATATCATTTGTGGGTGCGGCTAACTCCCCATGAGGTAACTGTATGATTTTCCAGGGTAAAAGAGCCCCTGACCAATTCGAAACAAAAATAAATAAAAACATAGTTCCAATAAATGGAACCCATGGACCATATTCTTCTCCAATCTGCGTTTTGCTCACGTCTCGAATGAATTCAAGTACATATTCAAAGAAATTCTGACTGTCAGTCGGAATGGTTTGTGGGTTACGAACAGCTATAATGGCTGAACCTAATAAGATAGCAATTACAACCCAAGAAGTAATAAGTACTTGGCCATGGACTTGGAAACTTCCTATTTGCCAATAGAAATGTTGGCCTACTTCCACACCGGATATATCGTATAACTCTTTTAGTGTGTTGATGGAACATAATAAAACATTCATATTAACCTCTGAAAGAAATAGAACTTTAAAAGGAATTATTTTGATTCAACCATCTCGTTTTCGACTTGCATACTTTCATTGGATATTTTGAATACCAACCCAACTAATTACATAATATCCTCGGTTATTTTTATCTCTTTTGTGCGATTCATAAATAGTAACCGATTCAATAAATCTATTCTATGGAGTTCCAAAAACGATTTACTTATCTTATTATTAATCAAGAATTTCGTATATAGCTAGAACGGCCCTCACAAATTGCAAATACTAATTTGTTAAGAATTAATCGAATTGAAGCTATAGCGTCATCATTTGCTGGAATCGAAATATCTGCTAGATCCGGGTCACAGTTTGTATCGATTAAACAAATCGTTGGAATGCCCAAAGTCATACATTCGCGAAGAGCTGTAGATTCTTCTTGCTGATCAACAATTATTAC